CAACGATTCGATAGACGGCTCATTGGGATAGATATAGATGAACAATACCCCCCCTGGAACCGTATAGGAAGTTTTCTCCTCGTACGGCTCGAGAAAAAATGATTTAATTCGAAGTTTTGTCTATGTTATGTATCCAATTCTAATAAATTAAATAACAAATGGGCCTATAAAATAAATTAGACTACGATTCCAGTCTTTTTCTTCCTGAAAAATGAAAAAGAAACCGCTCGTACTCATAACTCAAGTCGGATAACTCTCAAATAGCTCAAAGAAAAATCTTTAGTGAATTTCATTTATTGAGTAGTCTTTACTCCCTTTCGTTTATCCCGGTTAAACTATTTCAAATTCTATTTGGATTCTTTAGTCGGATTCAGTTATTGAGACTATCGAAAGAATTAACAACTAAAAGGGTGTTTCCTTGTTTTTAAACCCTTTATTCCTATTTTTAATCATTGGGTTTAGACATTACTTCGGTGTTTCTTAATCTTTTCAAAGTGGCAGCAACATACCCTTTTTTATTTCTTTTTATCAAAGAATCCTATGGACGGTTGATTCTAGTATGATACACGTTGAATCGAAAAATTGGGATCAATTTCAACAAGTTTTGCTTTTGAATTGGAAACTTGCTCAAATTGGATCCTTTCGATTTTCCATATATTTACGAAGTTGTTCCAGTTGATTGGCATTAACCCTAGATCCTTGCCCCTGAGAAATGAATTAATACTTCCGGTTCGAGCTCCATCATGGACTATTTACAACCCGACAAAAAACGAAGGGTTCGAGTGTAACAGAACAAACAATGTCGAGCCAAGAGCACCTCATTTCTAGACAAATCGAAAATGGTGGATGTAAAAATCCACAACGGGTCGTGTCCTTCAAGTCGCACGTTGCTTTCTACCACATCGTTTCAAACGAAGTTTTACCATAACATTCCTCTAATTTGGAACCGGTATGGAATTGATTCAATTATGGAATCATGAATAGTCATCGGTTCAGCCGTTCCATAGAACATTCCTCTAATTTGGAACCGGTATGGAATTGATTCAATTATGGAATCATGAATAGTCATCGGTTCAGCCGTCCATAGACATCGCAATCTACACTTTTCTTCTATATATGAATATATGATACATGAAACAAGATTTTTCTGAAAAAATCCTAGCAAGACAACATTTTTCACATATTTTTTTTCTTTCTTCCCCTAAATATAGATAAAAAATTTTTATACACACACACACACACACACACACACACACACACATATATATATATATATATATATATATATATATATATATATATATATATATATATATATATGTATAAATATGATCTCTCTCTCTCTCTCTCTCTCTCTCTCTATATATATATATATATATATATATATATATATATATATATATATATATATATATTCCAAAAAATAATTTAATTAAATTTAAAAAACATTCTTTTTCTAATTTGGAACCGGTATGGAATTGATTCAATTATGGAATCATGAATAGTCATCGGTTCAGCCGTCCATAGACATCGCAATCTACACTTTTCTTCTATATATGAATATATGATACATGAAACAAGATTTTTCTGAAAAAATCCTAGCAAGACAACATTTTTCACATATTTAACAGACTAATACTAATAGAATATATATAAAATAGATAATAGAAAGAAATCCTTTTTTTCATGAGATGTATAAAAAAATAATGTAAGTTAATCTTTGAATTTTGATTCTTTTAATCAGATTACGAAAATCAAAATCGAAAAAAATAGGTAAGGTTTCTCCTATCTATCAGATAGACGAAACTGTTGTCACTGTTTGTTATAGATGTTTTATATCTACTATACTATAGAATATGGGACTTGATCATTTGTTAATGAAATTCGAACAGACACAGATGGTTAAAGTAATATAGATTAACTGCTATCCACCCCCCCCCCACTTCCTTTTTATATTATGATAGGGCTTATATGGGAATAATAGAGAAATGGATCCGTGCTGGGACGGAAGGATTCGAACCTCCGAATGGCGGGACCAAAACCCGTTGCCTTACCACTTGGCCACGCCCCATTTCGATTTCTAATCGACACTAAGAAAATATAATATTGTTATTGGTTGTTTGTCAACTCCAGCCCAAAAAAATAGCTAGATAGATTCCATATCTATAGAATATAGATTTCTATATCTCTAGAATAATAGAATAGGCCGGTACTAGAATTTTGATACATATAGATACAGAATTCAACTGAATTTATTGATCATTACATAGAATTCAATTAAGATATTGTATGAAAGTATCGTTTCTTCTATTCTCCTTTGAGAATTGGAGGATTTTTGGTTGGATGGATTCAAAGAAAAAGAAGGATTTTTTGTCTACCTTATTTACTTTCTTTCTTTTTCCTTATATCAAAAATGCAACCAAAATGCAATTATCTCCAAGAAAAAAATGTCTGTTATGCTTAATATCGTTAGTTTGATCTGTAGTTGTATTAATTCGCCCCTTTATTCGAGTAGTTTTTTCTTCGGCAAATTGCCTGAAGCCTATGCTTTTTTGAATCCAATCGTAGATGTTATGCCAGTCATACCTGTGCTTTTTTTTCTCTTAGCTTTTGTTTGGCAGGCTGCTGTAAGTTTTCGATAAGATCCTGAATAATAATATCCTAGAAAATGCGTGATTTCCTCGAGAAAAAATTATAACAATTGACAAAATCCGATAAGTTTTAGAGTATCAACCCTCGATTCACACATTGAAATTCGTGGATAGTCGACATAAATCTACCACCATTTCCTCGTTTTTGAGCCTTTTCCAGCCATCCAGTCAAAGACCCTAACCCTATTAGGGTCTCCCACAATATCTAAATTTGGATCTAAGCGCAAATAAAATTTTTGTTAATGAAAAACAAATGAATTTGTGACAATACATTTCTTGAAAAAACCTCATTTCTTGGTGTCAAAATAGGATATGTGGTAGAAAAATGGAAGATCTATTCTCTTTTTTTTTCTAAAAAATAATCTTGGAGATTGTGTAATGCTTACTCTGAAACTCTTCGTTTATACCGTAGTGATATTTTTTGTTTCTCTCTTTATCTTTGGATTCCTATCTAATGATCCGGGGCGTAATCCTGGACGTGAAGAATAAAATACATAAAATACAAAAGGTTTCTTGGTTAATTTTCAAATTTTCTTAGGATTTTATCTATTCACACGTTTCACTAAGATTTTCAAAATTTGAAAAAAAAAGACATAAAAATAATAAAATATAATATTAAAAAATAATATAATAATAAATAAATAATAATATATAAATATATATATATATATATATATATATATATATATATATATATAAATATAATATTAATAAATAAAGTAACCAACGAAAACGGAAAGAGAGGGATTCGAACCCTCGGTACGAATAACTCGTACAACGGATTAGCAATCCGACGCTTTAGTCCACTCAGCCATCTCTCCCAATTGAAAAAGAGAATTACTACATTACACATAATCTAAGGGGTTTTTCTTTCTCTCGTTTCTTTCTCTATTCTATTATTTCTATATAGAGATCCACAAATCAGGAATTTCCTTTATCTAAAAGATGGACTCGACCGCGCCAACACTCGAACTAAAAAAAAGAAGCAAGACCTCTTTGTGTTGATTTTGTTCGAAAGGCCCTTCTTATTCTCATTATTCTCACGACCCGGCCTGGTCAGTACCTAGCCGGGCTCTTTTTTTTTTGTTCCAACAAATTATAGAGAAATAATGATTTCTCTTTTTTGAAAACAAAAAAGACTTTTTATTATTATATTCAATTGAATATAAAATATTCAAGCAACAACAAAAAGAAGAAATACTATTTCCATTATTTTCTTGTTATATTTTTATATTTTCCCCGAACTAAAAAAAACTATTGATTCTTCCACAATACATTTTTTGTGTTATGATTTTAATGTTTTTTTTGATCCATATCTAACTTCTTCAGCGAAAACTTTAGTTATTGAAAAATTTCAATTAAATAATTTTTTGGAGCCTCTTTTCCGAATCTCATTAAATTTTGATCTACTCGTGAAAAAGTTCAGCACGCTCGTTTTGATGATTCTTTGATAATCCTATCTTGATCATGCTCAATTAGCTTGCTCGACAAAAGGTCCATTTGTATACAATAATCATATTGTAGCGGGTATAGTTTAGTGGTAAAAGTGTGATTCGTTCTATTAACCCTTATATAGTTAAAGGGTCTTTCGGTTTTATTCATATTCCGATCAAAAACTTTATTTCTGAAAAGGATTCAATCCTTTACCTCTCAATGAGAAATTCGAGAAAAAATACGGATTCTCGTGATTTGTATCCATGAGTCACTTAATAAATTGAAAAGTTGGATTATGAAATTGCGAAACATAATTTTTCAATTGGACTAAGACTTCCAATTGAATAAGTATGAGTAAAGGATCCATGGCTAAAGATAACAAGAAAACTTCTAATCGTAACTAAATCCTCCATTTTGATTTCTAAAAAAATCAATTGGAGCAAAATAGCTATTCAGCGATGACTTTGGTTTACTAGAGACATCGGCGTATTGTTTTAGCTCGGTGGAAACCAAATCCTTTTCCTTAGGATCCTCTGAAATAGAAATAGAGAACGAAGTAACTAGAAAGATTGTCAGAATCACCTTCTCCTAGAAGGATCATCTAGAAAGCGATTCGTTTTGTCTGTATTCAAATAAAAAGCTGACGTAGGTGTTATGGGTATAATTTTGTTCGTTTTGTTAACCTCTTAGATCTAAGAATTTACTCACTTTCCATAAAGGAGCCGAATGAAACCAAAGTTTCATGTTCGGTTTTGAATTAGAGACGTTCAACGCACTGAATCGACGTCGACTATAACCCTTAGCCTTCCAAGCTAACGATGCGGGTTCGATTCCCGCTACCCGCTTTTTCTTTTTTTCTAAATATTCTATTAGAATTCTATTCTAGAATAGAGATAATACATTATGACTTGATAT